AACTTTAGGTCTTTTTTAAATTGAAAAAGGATTCCATTGTGAAATCAAAAGATGGAGTAGTCGCTTGAAGGCGAGCGACTACTCCATCTATAGAAAATAGACTATAGAAAATAGAGAAAAGGCAGAACTGGAATTGACGACTAGTGAATATCTATGGCGTAGTCGCTCGCCTTCAAGCGACTACTCCATAGATATTCTTTTGATTCAAAAACGCTTTATTAAAAGAGCCGACGTTTCCACAAAGACTCGAGGTAGTTGAGCACTCTTCCTTGAGCGATCATGGATTCAAATGAATCCAAAAAGGGTCTCCTGAACTTTTGAAAATCGCTTTTGAACTCCTCTCGTTCCTTATTTAGTTCTAAAACTAAACTTGCTTGCTTATCGATCAAGGATAAAATATCCTTGAGACTTGGCTGTAGAATCTCTACAATCTCTTCTTTATTACTAAGGAGAGTCATTATACCGTCTAGTGATCTTAGAAAAGCGAAGGTTGAAATCGCTTGTTTCTCTCTGAATCGTTCGATAACGATCTCTATATCCTTACGAGTAGGGAGAAACCTTTGGAGGAATTCTACGAGTTTCTCCTCGATCACCTCGTCACGCTCGTTGGAATTGAACGAGCGTTCGAGAATATCATCTTCAGGGTAGAATGGGGCGGTAGAGTCCTCGCCCTCGCTATCGTGTTCAGCGTAGAATGGGGCGGTAGAGTCCTCGCCCTCGCTAGAGTCTAATGGGATGTCTTAAAAATCCTCGCCCTCGCCCTCGCCCTCGCTAGAGTCTAATGGGATGTCTGAAAAATCCTCGCCCTCGCTAGAGTCTAATGGGATGTCTGAACTGAAGATTACTGGATTAATCTTGTTGATTTTTTGGTTAGTTTCATAATCTTGTTCTACAGACAAAAAGCAAAGAAAAAGAGAAAGAACTTTCTTCGAAGCTTTGACAAGTGCCTCATAAGGACCTACCCTACCATCTGTAAATATTTCCAGAACAAGCATTTCTCTTTGATCAGTTCCATTTTCATTTTCAAAATCATAGAGATGAATACTTGAACTAACGTTTCGAATGGGTGTGAAGACGGCATCTATTGCGTATCCATCCTCAGGGGGAAACTCCATTTCCCGCCGTGTTTGTAGAGAATCTGATGAATTCGTTTCAATCATCAATTCAACAAAAAATCGAACGGGTTCCGTTACGGTGGCTATTTTCTGGCTCGTATCAAGGATTGAGATACCAGGTGGTAACTGTATGTCCAGAGCGGTTACGTTTCTAGGTCCCTGTAGGTCTATAATAGCATAAAGAGGTCCCTGCAAACCATCCAAATTTGATTTTAATTTGATTTGATTGAAATGAAATAAAATTTCGCTTATGGACTCCTGAACCCCAACGATGTTCCTCAACTCGTGAGTTGAATCGATGAATTTAGCATGTGTAAAAGATGCGCATTCTATTGCATTATATAATGATTTTCTCAATGTACTAAAAAAGAATTGTGCCTCCCCTTTTTTAAGGGGAGCAATCGAAAACTTTCCATACACAAAATCTTTTTCAATTTCTCTGTATTCCAAAAATTGCCATTGCGGCAATCTGTTATCTCTGTTCTCGTTGTAGTTTTTTTCCATGTGGAGTCCCCCCTAGATGGTTTTTTGAAGATTCAATTGACTTTGTAGTTCTTTGTAGTTCGCTCGGTTGAGCCTATTTTCTTTCCAAAAATTGCCATTTCGGCAATCTGTTATCTCTGTTCTCGTTGTTTTGTTGATGAATAGTTTTCTACTTTTTGGTGTTCGATTTTTTTTTTCTACGTACGTCGTTTTTTAGGAGGCCTACACCCGTTGTGTGGTAAAGGGGTTCGGTCTCGTAAAAAATGTAATCGAACACCACTTCTAAAAATAGCTCGTAATGCTGCATCCCTTCCACGACCAACACCTTTTACCAAGACAACAGCTCGGTGCATACCTTGATCTACTACTGTGCGAATAGCATTTTCGGTTGTAGTTTGGGCCGCAAACGGCGTCCCCCTTCTTCTACCCTTGAATCCACAAGCGCCAGCAGAGGCTGAAGTAACCACGCGACCCCCTACGTCTGTAACAGTAACAATCGTGTTGTTAAAACTTGCTTGAACGTGAATAATTCCTTTCGGTATTTTCCGTACACTCTTACGCGAACGAATGCGTCTATTTCTAATTCTAATAGAACTATATCTTCGTAAAGTTTTTGCCATATGTTATCATTTTTATAAAGAAAAGTGAGAGAGATATGGATATATCCATTTCATGTTCAAATATATTTTTTTTCTCCTTATTCTATTTTTTGACTTTAGCTTTTACTTTATCAAATTCTTTTTTTTTTAGAAAAGGTTATCGCTGTCTTTGTTTATGTCTTGGATTGGAACAAATGACTCTAATTCGCCCTTTCCTACGGATCAGCCGACACTTGGTACAAATTTTACGAACGGAGGCCCTTAATTTCATATTTTTTATTGCTTAACCTTGAATCTATTTGCTTGGAAGAAACTAGGGTTCTTTGGAGTCGCGAATGGAATCCTGTTACATTTTCATATTCCATTTGAATTGTCAAGTTACCCAATCTTCGATTTGTTGTCTACCAAATCCATCCACTACCCTATTTTTACACTATCCTTTCTGAATATGCATTTTTAGATTGCGAACTTGCTGATTCTTATAATAAGCTCTGATTGAGAGCGCCAATACCAATCCTGTCGACCGAATTTTTTCAGGATGCTTTAATAATAGACATTTTTAGATTTCGAATTTGCTGATTCTTATAATAAGCTCTGATCATGATTCTGCCTTTGGTGTCTTTTATTGTAGGACGAGTTCTGGTGGCATAAAGATTACGATTCCCATACATATAACAAGATTTCTCCACCCATTCTTTTTAGTCGAGCCTCTCGGTCTGTCATAATACCCTTAGAAGTAGAAAGAATTGCAATCCCCATTCCGCCCAAAATCCTAGGAATTTTTTGATAGTTAGAATAGATTCGTAGACCGGGTCGACTGACCCGTTTTAAATTTAAAAAAGTTCTATACGGACCCTTCCTATTCCTTCTATGGCGTAGGGTTAAAATCAAAAAGGATTTGTCGCTTTCCCGATGTGTCCTCGTATTTTTGATAAAACCCTCTCGTAACAGTATTTTCACAATGTTTTGGGCGATGTTAGTACATGTTATTCGAACGGTCTCTTTTTTAGCCATATCGGCATTTCGTATAGAGGTTAATATGTCAGAAAGAGTGTCCTTACCCATGATAAACTAAATTGTTGCCTTGAAATTTGGATATAATCAACATGTTCCTTTATTTTGATTTCTGAATTCTTAAAGGTATATACCTGAGACACAATCTACCATACTGATAAATGGATTTCATTCAAATACTAGATCACAGTTTGCTTTGAAAAGACTTCTTATAAGACTTCGTTCGCTAATGAAACTATTTTGCCGAAATTTTTATCTCTCAATTCTTCGGTGATCGCACCAACAATGCGAGTTCCTACTGGATTCTTGTCTTTATTAATGACAACTGCAGCATTGTCATCATATCGTATTATCATACCATCCTTACATTTGAGTTCTTTACAAGTACGTATAATTACAGCTTTGATCACTTCTGATCGTTTTAGAGCCGAAGTTGGCCTTGCTTCCTTAATCACAGCAACAATAACGTCGCCAATATGAGCATATCGTCGATTACCAGCTCCTACGATTCGAATACACATCAATTTCCGGGCACCGCTGTTGTCCGCTACATTCAAAAGGGTCTGAGATTGAATCATATCGTTTTTTTGTTTTTTTTTTGTTTTTTTTGTTTAGCCTGCTCTTTCGACGCAAAGCACGAAGTAAAAAAAAAAGAAATCTTTTTTGTCCAAAAAACCTGCAATTCTTTTTTTTTATCCCCAAGGCTTCAAGGCTTCCTTACTTATTTTGGTTCTACATTCCTATTTCGAACTAATGAATTGAGTCCGTATAGGCATTTTTGATGCAGCTATTTCAATAGCCTTTCTAGCTATATTTTCCGCTACTCCGCCCATTTCATAAAGTATTCTACCCGGTTTAACCACAGCTACCCAATATTCGGGAGATCCTTTACCCGACCCCATACGCGTTTGTGTAGGTTTTACTGTAACGGGTTTGTCTGGAAAAATACGCACCCATATTTTTCCACCGCGACGTACATTTCGTGTCATTGCTCGCCGCCCTGCTTCTATTTGTCGAGAGGTGACCCAAGCGGGTTCAAGTGCTTGAAGAGCATATTTACCGAAAGAAATACGACTGCCTCCAGAAGATCTTCCTTTCATTCTTCCTCTATGTTGTTTACGGAATTTGGTTTTTTTTGGACTCAACATATCAATTCTATCCTTTCTATCCTTTTTCGACTTCTTATGCAACCCTCTATAATTGTTCCTTTTTTTGGTTGAACAAAAAACGAACGAAAGAATTTTTCATTTTTTGTTCTAGCATTGGATAGTAGGATTTCCCGTCTCAAAAGATCCAAACTTTTATACCCAATACCCCATGGATAGTTAGAACTTGAGTGGAACCAAAATGGATTTTAGCGGTAACGGTTTGGAGAGGGACTCGACCCTTTCTAAGCCATTCGACGCGTGCCATTTCTTGTGCTTTTCCGCCAATACATCCGGCAATTTGTACTTGAATTCCCTTTTTATATTCTTTTTCGACTAATTCAACAGCCTTTTTCATTGCTTTGCGAAATGAAACTCTATTCTTTAATTGGTCGGCTATAAATTCTCCAAGAATAGTAGGGTCTCCGTAAGGTTTTTTCATTTTTCTAACAGCAATATTCAGTTTTCGGTTGTGAATGAAGTGAATGGCTTTTTTTAAACTTACCTGTAATTCTTTGATTTTGGTTTTGGGCGGTTCATCCTCTGTTAATAAGTTTGAGAATCCCATATAGATTATGACTTTAACCACATCGATTCTTTTGTCAATCTGTATTCGTGAAATTACATCCGTACCGGAGGAGATTCTCTCCTTTTCTATATAATTTTGAATGTGTTCTCGTATTTTGTGATCTTCTTGTAGGCCTTCAGAATAATCTTTTCGTTCTTCAAACCAAATAGAGTGATGGGTTTGGGTTGTACCAAGTCGGAAACCTAATGGATTTATTTTTTGTCCCATAATACCCCCCTACTATACATAGGTTTGCTGATATATTCTTCATATTTTTCGTTTAATGATAATGATATATCCCTCAATACGATAGTGATATGACAAGTGGATCTTTTTATCGGATAACTCTGTCCCTTAGCTCGAGGTTTGAATTTTTTCGCAGTAGTCCCCTCATTGACTTCGGCTTTACTAATGATTAAACTTGTTTCGTCGAAATTCATATTGTGAATACCGTTTGCTGCTGCGGAATAAATTAATTTTAAAATTGGATAACATGCTCGATAAGGCATGAGGTCTAGTATCATCAGTGTTTCTTCGTAGGAACGTCCACGAATCTGATCAATCACTCTTCTCGCTTTGTGAGTAGACATAGGAATATGTTTACCTAAAGCCGATACTTCTCTATATTGCTTCTTCTTTTTTTGTTTTATCATATGGCGTACCTCCCCCTCTCACTAATGACCGATAATTATCTATATTCATTTTCTTAACGAAGAGATAGATTGAGTATCTCTTTTGCTTTTAACAGATTGAGTATCCCTTTTGCTTTTAACAGTTTGAGTATCCCTTTTTCTTAACGAAGAGATTTCTTTTTAACAGGTTTAGTATCACTTTTGCTTTTAACAGATTTAGTATCACTTTTGCTTTTAGAGTTTGGTTTATTAAAAATTCTAGTGGGTACAAAATCTCCCAATTTATAATTGACCATATATTTCGTTATAGGAATAGGCACATGTTCCCTCCCGTTATGGATATAAATAGTGTATCCGACCATTGAGGGTATAATGGTAGATGCACGCGACCAAGTTTTTAGGAAATCTTTCTGGGCCTTGGCATTCAGTTTCTCGATTGTATTTAATAAATGATTCGCTACAAAAGGGTTTCTTTTTACTGAAGGGAACGGCTTTTTTGGTTGTTTTTTAAATGAACGGAACACAGTCAATTCCTCCTTATTGAATTCTTATTTTATTCTTTAAACTTTTTTCTTCTTTCTTTTTGAAAGACGATGAAATCAATTCTCTTTTTTCTCCTATTTACTACGGCGACGAAGAATCAAATTATCATTATATTTTTTCCTTTTTCTAGTTC